AAAAAAAACCATCCTTGAATCAAAGGAAAGGGTATACGTTTTTTTTTTACAAAATTTTTGCAAGTTCGAAATTAAACTTAATTGAAAAAGTAAAGCAATTCTATTTGCTCACAAGAAATTTGTTCCCCGCCATACTTTCTTTCCCTCTGTTTGTCCACTACCGCGCCCAAATCTAAGTAAAGGAAGTCCAAGAGACAGACCCGAATAAAGAATAAATAGTAATCTTTGACAAAACAAATAAGAAGAAAAAAGATTATTACTTCAATACAAGAAGAATCGACACAAGAAAAAGGCTTTTTTGCCTTTTTCTTGTGCCCAATAGAGCATTAAGAAGACCCGCAATTCCTCTTAAAAGGACTTCTTTCTTTTATTGTTCTCGCCTCTGCCTTGGATTCTTTTCTTTTGCATGAGATAGAAATAAAGAATTCCAGAAATCGAGTCTTTTTACCAACTTGATGGTAAGAAATCCCGGGATCTAGAAATTCATTTCGTACAATTGAACCTTTTCAAACTGTTTCTTTTTGAGAACCAAAAAAACTTGTGCCAAAATAACAGATGCGAAGAAGAACAAAAGGCCTTGGACGCGCAATGGATCCTGAAGCACTATTTCTGCATCCCCCTGACCAAACCCTCCCACATTAGGATTGCTTGTTAATGGTTGATCAAGCTTGATCGATTCCCCCTCTGAAACAAGAAGTTCTGGTCCGGGAGGTATAATATCAATCACTTGGCGTCCATCCGACGCATCGACTATGGATATTTCATATCCCCCCTTTTCTTTACGTAGTATTTTTTTTACTATACCTGTTGAGGTAGCATTATAGACCGTATTGTTACTCTTGCTACCATCAGGATAGATCTGTCCCCTTCCTCGGTTTCCCCCTACATATATGGGATATTTTAAGAAATGAACGTCTTTTTTCGTAGCGGGATCGGGAGAAAGAATGGGAAAGACAATTTCACTATATTTCTTACCGGGAACAGGGCCTATCACAAGAATATTTTTTTTATTGGGACGATAACTCTGAAAAGAGAGATTTCCTATCTTTTCTTTCAACTCAGGGGAAATACGTTCGGGCGGCGCTAATTCGAATCCCTCGGGCAAAATAAGAACAGCACCTACATTCAACCCTCCCTTTTTCCCATTAGCAAGAACTTGTTTCAGCTGCATATCATAAGGGATTCGAAGAACTGCTTCAAATACAGTATCAGGAAGCACAGCTTGGGGAACTTCAATATCCACGGGCTTATTAGCTAAATGGCAATTGGCACATACAATTCGTCCAGTTGCTTCCCGCGGGTTTTCATAACCCTGCTGCGCAAAAATGGGATACGCGTTTGAAATAGATGTTCGAGTTATTACGTATATCATGATCGATACAGAAATCGATCGAATCATCTGTTCCTTTAACCAAGAAAAAGTATTTCTATTTTCCATGTCCAATCGCAGATCCCGGAATTTCTACAATAAATTAGATAGGTAGCTAAGCTAATCTAGTTCCCTATACACGAGTATGTTGTCATTCTACTGCAACAGTTATACTGGAATGATTAATACCTTGAGCAGATAGAAATAGAAAGAATTTTGCTAAAAAGGAAAGGGCCTTTCTTTCTAAAGGAAGAAAGATGCTAATTTGATTAATATTTGGAAATCAAATGAGTGAATTTATGCTTCACTAATTGAATGATAAATGACTACAAGTGAAGGAGATAGACGGTTTAAACAAAAAAAGACCCAAAATTTCAAACACGTGTCTAGAATCACAGGAAAACTACAAACAAAAATAGTGAAAATTAGCTCGTTAGGAGCCCACCCAAGATCGTTGTACACCCAACGAATTAGTAGTTCCCAACCGCGGGTGGAGTGAAATCCAACAAAAAAATCAGTAACTAAAAGAATAAAAAAAGCTTTTATTGAGTCATTTAAGTTATAGAAGAATTCCCGAACCCAAGAATTCAAAATGACAAGTTCCTCTTTACCCAGAAAAAAAGAACCACTTAGAATAGCCAAACAGATTATATTTGTTGAGAAATGCAAAATGATATGAAGATGATCCTCATTATCTATTTTGACCAATTGTATTATTTCCTTGTGTATTCCTATAGGAGGTTTTTGTACATGTGTCTTCGGTTTCTCTTTTATCATTTCGTCCAAGAGAAAAAGTTCTTCTAATTCTATGAATCCTTCTAGAATTCTTTTCTCTTGAATATCCGTTAATAGAGTTTCGGATTGACCGGTATTCGACCAATTCTTAATCCAAACTTCCAGACATTTGTTAAAAGAGAAAGAGACTCCCCAGGGCAAAAGTACGATAAATACAAGATATAGGAAAGAAGGCAATGCTTTCTTTTTTTTCATTTTTGATCTGTAAATTGAGTTGTTAATGAATCCGCTTCATTCGCAGACTCTATTTCATTCGCTGACTCTATATGATATTTCTTTTCTTTGAAGCAAAAATTCTATAACAAGGTTTGAGATTTTGTGTTTGTATCTATTTCTCTTATGAAAGAATATTATGCCATATATCTCACTTGGACAAAACAAAATAGAAACAATTTTTTCTTATCCTCATTTGTTCCTTCCTTTAGATAAATACTCGAAAATCCCCTTACAATTGAAAAAAAAAAATTGCAATAGCTACTCAAAATACTTCAATCGGTACGCGCAAAAAATAGGCCAATTCGGCAGCTTTTTGTTCAATTTCTCGTGGAGTAAAAAACTTCTCATCAGTACGAGTCAAGGGAATGACCCCCTGGCCACGGATTTCCATATAAAGGATACGACGAGGATAAAGACCTTCTTTAACCTGAATTCTAATTGATTGGATATCCCGCATAAGGAATCGAAGGAAGATGCGACGTTTTATTCCAGGGAATCCCCATCGAAAAATAGACACTATTCCCTCTTTTCTATCGAATCGGTCATAACCACTGCCTACGTTCCACAAAATAGTGCACCACAAATAGGAGCTAATGAATAGGCCCGCAATTCCGTAGAAAGACATCACGACCCCCTGTGGAAAAAAAAGAATTTGTTGAGATGGAAGTACGGATATCATATTCTTACCAAGATAACTGGAAGCCCCAACCGCTAAGAATCCTAATGAACCTAGAAAAAGAATACAGGCCCAGAAAAAATTACCTCTTTTTCGAGAACCCTTTAGAAGTTCTATCCATATGTGTTCTGATCGCCAATTCATATTAGATATACAAAATCCAGCAGCGGTCAATTCAAATTGAGAGAATAAGCTAAACGATTTTGACTTTACTTTTTTTGATTCTGAAATCGCCTTCAGCAGCTAGTACTCCTGTGAAAAAATTGGTTAGATACATTAACTTTCTATTCAAAAAAATTCGTGGATCCACTAAAAAAAACTTGCTATACTCGGCTACGCATATGAATGGATTTATGCTCGTAGCCTATATCTGCATTTAGAAGTTTTTCCTTTGTGATCTGCATATAGAAGTTTTTCCTTTGTGTGTAGAAAGAGCTACATACCCTATCATATTATATTACTTACACTAAAAAATATCTGTATTATGACCCTGGAAATACATTGAGAAAATTTGGCCCATCGGTTCTAGACAATCTTATTTTTCTGCACATAAAGAAATAAGGAAGCCATTGCAATTGCCGGAAATACTAAGCCTACTAAAGGCACGAAAATAGAGGGTAAGTTTAAATCTGTCATAGAATAGGCGTCTCAATTAAAATTTACTATTTCTATCTATTCGAAATATATCTTAAGATTCTTAAGATATAATTAAGTATATCTATTATAAGGAATATTGACTATTATATTTTGGAGTTTGCAAGATATAGATTTTCTAGAATACTAAAGTATTCTAGAAAATCTATATCTAAAAAAAAATGAATGGAATGAATAATAAAAAAATTGCAAAAAAGGAAAGGGGAACTCATTAAAAAGATTTGATTTTTCTTTTCCTATTCTCATGGCCTTTGTATCTTTCTAATCGAACTTCAAATTGGATTCAAAAGAAAGCGATTGTGAAAACGAAAGAAATACCTGTTTCAGAATACCCTTTAATTTAAAGAGTAAAAGTGGAATAGAATACCCGGTTGAAGGGTAATGATCATACGTCTGTAATGCATTGTATGTCCCAGAATAGGTCCCATTCTTCTACCCTTTCCGGGTAGTCGATGGCTATTCACAGCTACTACCTTAACACCAAAGAAGAGTTCGACCCAATGCTTTATTTCTGTCTTAGTGAATCCCGATTCGACATTAAAAGTATACTGCGTATTTGATTCCATTATGGTACGATAATACTATATATTTTTTTTTTGTTTATTCTATTATAGTTTTCTATATATATTCTAGATATATAGAATAGAAGAATCTCGATTTGTCAAGTCTCATTATCGTATCAAGATCTATTTAAATTCGGCTCAATCTTTTTAGAAAAAAAAGATTGAGCCGAATTTAATTCCAATCAATTAGAAGAATAAAGAAGAATTACTGCATTTCGTAACTGATTTTTTTCTTTCTATTTCGCTTCTTTTTTATTTAGACTTTCTTTATATTGTTTTATCCACTTAATCAATAGTATCTACCGGCTCGAACTCAAATTTGATCGCCTTCCATACTTCACAAGCTGCGGCTAGTTCAGGACTCCATTTGCAAGCTTCGCGGATAATTTCATTACCTTCACGAGCAAGATCACGCCCTTCGTTACGAGCTTGTACACAGGCTTCTAAAGCCACCCGATTAGCTGCTGCACCCGGTGCATTCCCCCAAGGATGTCCTAAAGTTCCTCCACCAAATTGTAATACGGAATCGTCCCCAAAGATTTCGGTCAAAGCTGGCATATGCCAAACATGAATACCCCCTGAAGCCACCGGTATAACACCTGGCATGGATACCCAGTCCTGAGTGAAAAAGATACCGCGAGCACGATCTTTTTCAATAAAATCATCGCGCAATAAATCAACAAAACCTAAAGTTATTTCGCGTTCCCCTTCTAACTTACCTACTACTGTACCAGAGTGGATATGATCTCCCCCAGACATACGCAATGCTTTAGCTAATACACGGAAATGCATACCATGATTTTTCTGTCTATCAATAACTGCATGCATTGCTCGGTGAATGTGAAGAAGTAGGCCGTTATCGCGGCAATAATGAGACAAACTAGTATTTGCAGTGAATCCTCCTGTTAAGTAGTCATGCATTACAATAGGAACCCCTAATTCCCTCGCAAATGCAGCTCTCTTAATCATTTCTTCGCATGTACCTGCAGTCGCATTCAAGTAATGCCCCTTGATTTCACCGGTTTCAGCCTGTGCTTTATAAATTGCTTCGGCACAAAAGACAAAACGGTCTCTCCAGCGCATAAATGGTTGTGAGTTTACGTTTTCATCATCTTTGGTAAAATCAAGTCCACCGCGTAGACACTCATAACACGCTCTACCATAATTTTTTGCGGATAATCCCAATTTTGGTTTAATAGTACATCCCAATAAAGGACGACCATACTTGTTCAACTTATCCCTTTCAACTTGGATACCATGAGGCGGACCTTGGAAAGTTTTTGAATAAGCAGTGGGAATTCGTAGATCCTCCAAACGTAGAGCACGTAGGGCTTTGAAACCAAATACGTTACCTACAATGGAAGTAAACATGTTAGTAACAGAACCCTCTTCAAATAGGTCTAATGGGTAAGCTACATAACAGATATATTGATTTTCATCCCCAGGAACGGGCTCGATGTGATAGCATCGTCCTTTGTAACGATCAAGACTGGTAAGTCCATCAGTCCAAACAGTTGTCCATGTACCAGTAGAAGATTCCGCAGCTACTGCAGCCCCTGCTTCTTCAGGCGGAACCCCGGGCTGAGGAGTTACTCGGAATGCTGCCAAGATATCAGTATCCTTGGTTTCGTACTCCGGAGTGTAGTAAGTCAATTTATAATCCTTAACACCAGCTTGAAATCCAACACCTGCTTTAGTTTCTGTTTGTGGTGACATAAGTCCCTCCCTACAATTCATGAATTAAGAATTCTCACAACGACAGGGTCTACTCGATATGGATTAGGTGTAAATGAAACCTTTGCAAAAATAAAAAAAAGGATATTCAATTAATATCAACTCATTAAAGAAAAAAGGGAATATACTTAAGTTAATGAATATGTTTCATTCATATATAATGCGTACACTCTGTGTACGTTCTATCCTATAGGAATTCTACTATAGGAATTCGATAGGAATTGAGTTGTTGTTATGGTAAGTTAACAAGGTTCATTATTAAACCATGGATTTGATTTATCAAATCCATCATTATTGTATACTTTTTGATAGATATAGCGCAACCCAAACTAATCCCTAATCCTTATTTTCCAATTTTACAGGTTCTTAATATGTCCCTTTCTTTTTTTGAATCTAATACCTAAATACTAAGAAAATTCTCTGTTGACAGCAATCTATGCTTCACAGTAGTATATATTTTGTATATCGAAGTTCTAGATAGGAAAGTAGAGCAGGCACAGGTCCTTCACAAAAGGCAAAATGTATATGAAAAAAAAAAAGATTGATTGAACTTTCCAACGGACTCATTCCATGAGTAAACGATTAAATGGGATTCGCTTGGGCAACGAAATCAAGTGCTAGTCCCCTTTTCTTTTTTATTGAATTAACTGATTCATTTCCTTTTGACTTTTGGATTTTTGGATATTTTTTTGGATTTGATTTGGCATTATTCAACAAGCAAAAAAAAAGAAAAATTTCGACAAATTCCTTTTTTTTGATAATTATGTGATAATTATGAGAACCAATCCTACTACTTCGCGTCCCGGGGTTTCCACAATTGAAGAAAAAAGCGCAGGGCGTATTGATCAAATTATTGGACCCGTGCTGGATATCACTTTTCCCCCAGGCAGGTTGCCTTATATTTATAACGCTTTGATAGTCAAGAGTCGAGACACTGCCGATAAGCAAATTAATGTGACTTGTGAGGTACAACAATTATTAGGAAATAATCGAGTTAGAGCTGTAGCTATGAGTGCTACAGACGGGTTGATGAGAGGAATGGAAGTGATTGACACGGGAGCTCCTCTGAGTGTTCCAGTCGGTGGAGCTACTCTCGGACGAATTTTTAACGTTCTTGGGGAGCCTATTGACAATTTGGGTCCTGTAGATACTAGCGCAACATTCCCTATTCATAGATCCGCGCCTGCCTTTATCGAGTTAGATACGAAATTATCTATCTTTGAAACAGGTATTAAGGTGGTCGATCTTTTAGCTCCTTATCGGCGTGGAGGAAAAATCGGATTATTTGGGGGGGCAGGAGTAGGTAAAACAGTACTCATCATGGAATTAATCAATAACATTGCTAAAGCTCATGGAGGTGTATCTGTATTTGGCGGAGTAGGGGAACGGACTCGTGAAGGAAATGATCTTTATATGGAAATGAAGGAATCTGGAGTAATTAATGAAAAAAATATTGAGGAATCGAAGGTAGCTCTAGTCTATGGGCAAATGAATGAACCGCCGGGAGCTCGTATGAGAGTTGGTTTAACTGCCCTAACTATGGCAGAATATTTCCGAGATGTTAATAAGCAAGACGTGCTTTTATTCATCGATAATATTTTTCGTTTTGTTCAAGCGGGATCGGAGGTATCCGCCTTATTAGGGAGAATGCCTTCTGCAGTGGGTTATCAACCTACTCTTAGTACAGAAATGGGTTCTTTGCAAGAAAGAATTACCTCTACCAAAAAGGGATCTATAACTTCGATCCAAGCAGTTTATGTACCCGCAGACGATTTGACCGACCCTGCTCCTGCCACAACATTTGCACATTTGGACGCTACTACCGTACTTTCTAGAGGATTGGCTTCCAAGGGTATTTATCCCGCAGTAGATCCTTTAGATTCAACCTCAACTATGTTACAGCCTCGGATCGTTGGCAACGAACATTATGAAACTGCGCAAAGAGTTAAGGAAACTTTACAACGTTACAAAGAACTTCAGGACATTATCGCAATTCTTGGGTTAGATGAATTGTCGGAGGAGGATCGTTTAACTGTAGCAAGAGCACGAAAAATTGAGCGGTTCTTATCACAACCGTTCTTTGTGGCAGAAGTTTTTACCGGTTCTCCAGGAAAGTATGTTGGTCTTGCAGAAACAATTAGGGGATTTCAACTAATCCTTTCCGGAGAATTAGATGGCCTACCCGAACAGGCTTTTTATTTGGTAGGGAACATTGATGAAGCTAGCACGAAAGCTATAAATTTAGAAGAGGAGAACAAATTGAAGAAATGAAATTAAATCTTTATGTACTGACTCCTAAACGAATTATTTGGGATTGTGAAGTGAAAGAAATCATTTTATCTACTAATAGCGGGCAAATTGGTGTATTACCAAACCACGCCCCCATTAACACAGCTGTAGATATGGGCCCTTTGAGAATACGCCTCCTCAACGACCAATGGTTAACCGCGGTTCTGTGGAGTGGTTTTGCGAGAATAGTGAATAATGAGATCATTATTTTAGGAAATGATGCAGAACTAGGCAGTGACATTGATCCAGAAGAAGCTCAACAAGCACTTGAAATAGCCGAAGCTAATTTGAGTAGAGCTGAAGGTACGAAAGAATTGGTTGAAGCGAAGCTAGCTCTCAGACGAGCTAGGATACGAGTCGAGGCTGTCAATTGGGTTCCCCCATCCAATTGAAGACAATCCAAAGGTTTCGTTGATACAAATAAAAAGGAAAGAAAGGTAGAAAAAGTTATTAGATAGCGAAGCGAAGTAAGTCCAATGCTATCTAGTAATTTTTCTACCTACCTACTATTGGATTTGAACCAATGACTCCCGCCGTATGAAAGCAATACTCTAACCACTGAGTTAAGTAGGCAATTTATCACCACAAAAGAAGCCTCATTACTTCGATCGATTATAGATCGAATGCTTTTTATAAGCAATACCGCCCCGTTATTGGTATGTTATATAGTAAACAGATCAAAGGGGTATCTTCTGGCATTAGAGAATATTCATCTTGACAAGAAATTATCTATATGTTAAGATATCTCTGACAAGGGCTATAGCTCAGTTCGGTAGAGCAACTCGCTTACACGTGCGCCAATGCTTTTCAAAGGAACTTTTTTATTATGCAGTCAACATAATTGACCTTATTGCAAAATCAATGTCTTACTTAATGGATTCGAGAGAATAGGAGAACAGTAGCCTGACAAACAGCCGGTTCAGTCCGATTCAGGTGCCAATTTGGGTGCTTAATCAAATAGAACCCCTATTGATTTGCTAGTTGATAAGGTAAATATCCAGCCCGCTCAATGCTAGGCGTAATGAGGATAAGGGCCTCCAAAAAACTTCTTTTCGTTCTATGAACTTTAAGGTGTATGAAGTCTCATAGTCAACTCTTGCAGCGGAACGATAGAGACTCCATTTCACTTAGGTTGATTTTTTTTAGGCCGGAGGCAGACCTAAGTCAAGGTAATCCTCCTTTGAAACACTTTGGTATTGCTCCTAGATGGATCATAATACAAATAATCAATCAGAGCACAGGGAGCCATCTTATTATCTTTCCATAAAGAAAAACTATGGTGGATTAACTGATCTTTACATCAGTTGATGAAAGAGCCCAATGCAGAAAAATGCATGTTGGGTCTTTGAAACAGTTCGAATCATTTCGATAATAATCTGTTTGATCTGTTTTACCGAGAAGGTCTACGGTTCGAATCCGTATAGCCCTAATATAATATATATGTCTTTTTTTTTAGATTTTAGAATGAATATCCTTTGTTTTCTTTAATATAGTTTTCTTTTCCTTATTAGTACTTGTTTATAGACTCGACGGTCGCTTGCGCCATAGAATAGAGGTAAAAGCATTACCATAGGCTCATTCATCGAAAATCATAGAGACAGGAAAAGAAAAAAGAATTTCTATCAAATCCATAGAAGAAAGGATACCTTACCTTATTTGAATTCCATCCTCCTTCAAATAGGATATGCTCTAAATCCCTAGACT